AAAGATGAATAGGTCCATTTATTTATATATTTATTGTATTTTATTAATTAATATATATTTCTTAATTAATTAATATATATTTCTTAAAACATATACTTATAGACTCCCTATCCCTATTAAGTATATATATACTCACTTAGGTATACTTAGTATAATATAACAATTCTATATGAATTAAAGGTTCAAATATAAAACAATAAATATAACAATAAATAACAGGTACAAATATTAAATCGAGGTACCCATTCTATGATAACTCTCAACAGTCTCCCCTCCATTTTTGTGCCTTTAGTGGGCTTAGTATTTCCGGCAATTGCAATGGCTTCTTTATCTCTTTATGTTCAAAAAAACAAGATTTTTTAGATACAACAAGGACAAATCTTATATATATATATTTTTTCAAGACTTACTTGGATCATAACACGGATATCTATTTAGTAAAATATGGTATAATATGCGGCTTCCTTCGGGCATAAGCTCTTATGTATGTGTAAACATGATAAATGAATTATAACTATTTTCAAATAGATCGGGATCGGGGAGAATTTCTGAAATGTAAAGTCAATATATCTATATGTATTAGGATGTATTAGGAAATCATATGAAAGGGATGTTATTATTTTAGTTTGGATCTAAGAAATTCGATGAATTATCCCTAAAGGTTCACATCATAATAGTGCTGGTTGATGAGAGTTACTTCGGAAACAAAAAAAAGTAAAAAAAATTATTTTTGTTATTCTCCCAATTCCAATAAAATGCAACTAGGTCTAGTTAGAGTATGAGTTGGCGATCAGAACGTATATGGGTAGAACTTATAGCGGGGTCTCGAAAAACAAGTAATTTCTGTTGGGCCTTTATTCTTTTTTTAGGTTCATTAGGGTTTTTATTGGTTGGAACGTCCAGTTATTTTGGTAGGAATTTTATATCTTTATTTCCTTCTCAGCAAATAATTTTTTTTCCACAAGGTATCGTGATGTCTTTCTATGGGATCGCAGGTCTTTTTATTAGCTCCTATTTGTGGTGCACAATTTCGTGGAATGTAGGTAGTGGTTATGATCGATTCGATATAAAAGAGGGCATAGTGTGTATTTTTCGTTGGGGATTTCCTGGAAAAAATCGTCGCATATTCCTCCGATTCCTTATGAAAGACATTCAGTCCATCAGAATAGAAATTAAAGAGGGTATTTATGCTCGTCGTGTCCTTTATATGGAAATAAAAGGACAAGGAGCCATTCCCTTGACTCGTACTGATGAGAATTTGACTCCGCGAGAGATTGAGCAAAAAGCTGCCGAATTGGCCTATTTCTTGCGTGTACCAATTGAAGTATTTTGAAAAAAGGAACTGAAGAATGAATACTTTGCAAGAGATAAAAAACTCAAGAATCATCTTTTTTTCTATAGCATAACTTAACTGAAGTTTCTTCAGAACGCTTACTCGAGCCAAAGCAAACGTATATGAAACAATTCTAAAACTAAATTGTTTATGTCCACAATTTTTTTTATGCGTATGGAAATCCACTTAACTCAATTCAGTAACAAATCGAAATGATAGATTCATCATATATCAAAACAAAACATTTCATCATAAAGTAAAGAATTTTTTTTTTCTAAATATTTGATATTTTGATAGAACGGGAGTTCTTTCGTCTCGAAATCCGACTACTATTAATTTGAAGAGGGCTCTTTCTTATTCTATATTCTTTCTAAATTCAAGGACTAACCGCTGTACTGAATCACAAAAAAATCCGGAAATACATCGATGACTTGTAATAGAACTTATGCTTGATAGAAATATTAGTATCATATAGAGTCGACGAATGAGGTGCGTTCATTAAAAATTTTTAAATTCACAGACGAAAAAATGGCAAAAAAGAAAGTATTAATTTCCCTTCTATATCTTGCATCTATAGTATTTTTGCCTTGGTGGATCTCTCTCTCATTTAATAAAAGTCTGGAATCTTGGTTTACTAATTGGTGGAATACTAGGCAATCCGAAATTTTTTTGAATGATATTCAAGAAAAGAGTATTCTAAAAGAATTCATAGACTTAGAGGAACTCTTACGTTTGGACGAAATGATAAAGGAATACCCGGAAACACATTTACAAAAGCCTCGCATCGAAATCTACAAAGAAACGATCCAATTGATCAAGATGCACAACGAGGATCGCATCCATACAATTTTGCACTTCTCGACAAATATAATCTGTTTCGGTATTCTAAGTGGTTATTCTATTCTAGGTAATGAAGAACTTGTTATTCTTAACTCTTGGTTTCAAGAATTCCTATACAACTTAAGCGACACAATAAAAGCTTTTTCTATTCTTTTATTAACTGATTTATGTATAGGATTCCATTCGCCCCACGGTTGGGAATTAATGATTGGCTCTGTCTACAAAGATTTTGGATTTGCTCATAATGATCAAATTATATCCGGTCTTGTTTCTACTTTTCCAGTCATTTTAGATACAATTTTTAAATATTGGATCTTTCGTTATTTA